CTTCAGAAACAAGAAGTTCTGGTCCTGGAGGTACAATATCTACGACTTGGTGTCCGTCAGATGCATCCACTATGTTTATTTCATACCCCCCCTTTTCTTTACGCACTATTTTGCTTACTATACCTGCTGTTGTAGCATTATATACTGTATTGTTACTCTTACTCCCATCGGGATAAATCTGCCCCCTTCCCCTGTTCCCACCAACGTATATAGGATATTTTAAGAAGTAAACATCTTTCTTAGTAGCAGGGTCCGGTGAAAGAATAGGAAAGGTGATTTCCCTATATTTCTGACCAGGAACAGGTCCTATCACAAGAATATTTTTTTGAGTCGGGCGATAAATCTGAAAAGACAGATTACCCATCCTTTCTTTCATTTGGGGAGAAATACGATCAGGAGGCGCTAGTTCGAATCCATCCGGTAAAATAAGAACCGCCCCTACATTCAAGGACCCCTTTTTCCCATTAGAAAGAACTTGTTTCAGTTGCATATCATACGGGATTCTAACAACTGCTTCAAATACAGTATCAGGAAGTACTGCTTGTGGAACCTCAATATCCACGGGCTTATTAGCTAAATGGCAATTGGCGCATACAATACGCCCGGTTGCTTCTCGTGGATTTTCATAACTCTGTTGTGCAAAAATGGGATATGCATGTGAAATCGATGCCCAAGTTATTATATATATCAATAGCATGATCGATAGAGACATGGATCGAGTCATCTGCTCCTTTACCCAAGAAAAGATATTTCTATTTTGCATGGTCCAATCATTGATCCCAAAAATGTATACATTTATACAATAAATTAGGTAGGCTGCTAGTATAGTTTCCTATCCACGATTAGACTATTTTATTATTTTACTGGAATACAGGAATACTCCCCTGGATGAATAAAAAGAGAAAGAGTGCTTAAGATTTTGACTGATTTGTTTATGGACGAAGTAAGAAAGATTATCATTGGATTCATATTAGTGAATCATTCTTTAGTCTTTCATTGAATGATAAATCACTACAAGCGAGGGAGATACACGATTTAAATAATGGAAAATCCAATATTTAAAAAAGGTATCTAGAATGACTGGAAAAATAGAAACAAGAACAGATAGAATTTGATCATTATGAGAAAATCCAAAATCCTTGTAGACAAAAGAAATTATTAGTTTCCAACCACGAGGCGAATGGAATCCAATACAAAAATCAGTTAACAAAAGAATAGAAAAGGCTTTTATTGTGTCGCTTAAATTATAGAGAAATTCTCGAACCCAAGAATTAAGAATGGCAAGTTCTTCATTACACAGAATAGAATAACCACTTAAAATAGCAAAACTTATTATATTTGTCGAGAAATGCAAAATGGTATGGATATGACCCTCATTATGCATCTTAACCAATTGTATTGTTTCTTCGTGGATTCCTATACGAAGCTTTTGTATATGCGTCTCCGGGTACTCCTTTATCATTTCGTCCAAAAAAAAGAGTTCTTCTAATTCTATGAATTTATCTAAAATCTTCTTTTCTTGAATATCATTCAAAAAAGTTTCGGATTTACTAGTAGTCCACCAATTACTAACCCAAGACTTTATACTTTTGTTAAATGAGAAAGAGATCCACCAGGGTAAAAAGACTATAGATGCAAGATATGGAAAGGGGGCAAATGTTTTCTTTTTTGTCATTTTGAATCAGTCAATTTTTAATGAAATGAAGCGACTTCCTGGCTGGACTCTACTCAATCTTGTATTTTTATGAAAGAGGAGCTCTCTAGCAAAAAAAAAACAAAGAGGATTGGATTCCTGGGCCTCTTGCCCAATGCAGAGAAAAATGCTTCAGTTCATTTCAAAATACTTCAATAGGTACGCGCAAGAAATAGGCCAATTCAGCAGCTTTTTGTTCAATTTCTCGTGGAGTCAAATTCTCATCAGTACGAGTCAGCGGAAGGGCTCCCTGACCTCTGATTTCCATATAAAGTACACGACGAGGATAAAGACCCTCTATAACTTCGATTCGAATCGATTGGATATCTCTCATAAGGAATCGAAAGAAAATGCGACGATTTCTTCCAGGAAATCCCCAACGAAAAATACAAACTTTTCCCTTTTTTCTATCGAATTGCTCATAACCACTACCTACATTCCACCAAATAGCGCACCACAAATAGGAGCTAACGAAGAGACCCGCGATCCCATAGAAGGACATCACGACCCCTTGTGGAAAAAAAAGGATTTGCTGAGACGGAAATAAGGATATCAGATTGCGACCAAGATAACTAGAAGTTCCAACCAATAGGAATCCTAATGAACCTAAAAAAAGGATACAGGCCCAAAGGAAATTACTTGTTTTCCGAGACCCCGTTATAAGTTCTATCCATATACGTTCTGATCGCCAGTTCATACAAGATCCAGGTGCATTTTATTGGAATTGAGAGAATAACCCAAGCGAAAAAGTAACTTTCACCAACTAGCACTATTAGAATTGGAATCATTAGGAATAATTCTAATTATATAGAACTATTTTTCTTTTATACAATATAATATAATAGGGTCTTTCAAACAAAGTCATTTTCATATTTTACTCCCGTTGGAGCTAGATAATCTTGTTTTTTTGAACATGAATAGATAAAGAAGCCATTGCAATTGCAGGAAATACTAGGCCCACGATAGGTACAAAAAAAGCAGGGAAGCCGAAAGTTTCCATAGACTAGATACCTCGATTGAATATTTTAACCTCTTATCTTATAAAGTAAAGAGATCTTAAGTATATTAAGTATAGATAATGTACATAGACTATGTACATTATCTATACTTAATATACTTAAGATTCGTCCTTTTTTTTTCTTCTTCTTCTTTTTTTTATTTACATGATTTTTTATATCATGTAAATAAAAAAAAGAAAAAGAAGAAGGGTTTTTTCCCAAGGCTTTTATAGCCTTCGTAATAAAAATCGGACTAAAAATGCCGGAACAAGAAAGCCAACAAGGCTAATGAATGAGTACAAAACTGCACGTTTTGTATCCTTATCTATGTTATGAATGATGATATACAGCCTTTTCAGAATAAAAAGGCTTTTTCTTACAAATACCTTGACTTTCTGAAAGATTCAGTCGAGATTTTTTTTTTTTTTCAGTGAGGTTTTCATTTTTGATTTTTTTGGTTTCTTTATAAGATTAAGTATTTAACTTAACATCTCAAATCTCTATCTTGTATGTACTGCCGTTAATTCTGATTCCTGTTTATCTACTTTACTCATACTTATGGATTTGAATGGGCCTGTATGCATAAGAAAGACCCGCCTTCTTGGAATTGTAAATAAGGTGGATCTTTCTTATGCATGTTCAATTACTCGGATATAATAAGATGACCGCGGTTAATTGAATAGAATAGATCTCTGTTTCGGTTATTCTAGTTATATCATATATACGAATTGTTGTTTTATTGTTAAGAACAACAACTTGTTGTTTCCATAATTAGAAATTAGACCTTTTTTCTCGGTTATTGTTCTCTGTCTTGTGGTGTGAGATCCCCTTTAAATTGGATGAAGTTCTTCTATTATATATATGCAGCTATAACAAATCCCCCTTTTTTTGACTTTCATTTTGATTCACCGGAAAGAAACCATGAAGTTGAAACAACTCACTCAGAACGCCTTTTAAAGGATTACGTGGTACGATTGGGTCGAATAAGCCTTTCTCGAATAAATACTCAGTCTCTTGTGAACCTTCAGGTATTTCGGTTTTCAATGTTTCTTCAATTACTCTTTTACCCGCAAATGCAATGTAGGCATTAGGTTCGGCAATAATGATATCCCCTAACATACCAAAGCTGGCGGTCACTCCACCGGTTGTAGGAGATGTAAGGATCGATACATATAATACGTTTTTATTTGATTGATAGTTATATGAAGCGGAAGATATTTTTGCCATTTGCATCAAACTCAAACTCCCTTCTTGCATACGGGCTCCCCCGGAAGCACACACTATAATAACAGGTAGAGATTTATCAGTAGCATATTCGATCAAACGGGTTATTTTCTCGCCTACTACGGATCCCATACTCCCCCCCATGAACTGAAACTCCATAACCCCAATTGCTAGGGGAATGCCATTTAATTGACCTATGCCTGTTTGAACAGCCTCATTTAACCCTGTCTCTTTTTGATAAGAATCAATACGATCGATATAAGACCCCTCCTCCTTCGAATCAGTGGGGCCCGCAAAACAAGCCATTCCGTCACCCATTGGAGCCCGCGCCGAATCAAATTCAGGGGCCACAGAAATAATGTCCTCATCGCCATCTTTTTTATCTTCATAGGCATCCTCCTCCTCCGAATCAAATTCAAGGGCCACAGAAAACATGTCCTCATCCATTGGAGCCCAAGTGCCGGGATCAATCAAAAGTTCAATTCTATCTGAACTACTCATTTTCAAATGAGACCCACAGTGTTCACAAATATTCAATTTTTCCTTCAAAAACCTCTTATAATTTAATTCATAACAATTTTCGCATAGAACCCACAAATCCTTGTAATTTATACTTATACTGGGATTTTGTTGCATATGGGAATCGCTTTCTTCATGGGAATCCATTTCATAACAAATGTAAGTAACAATGTATCTACTAGCCTTTTGGTCTACATTAAAAATAGAACTATAAATGTCACTATTCATAAGGATTTCAATATCAAGATAATTGTCAATGCAATTTAGAATGTAACTATTCAAACTATATCTAGAAAGTGCTTTTTCTAGTTTACCTCGAAACAGGGGAAGGGGCTCATTGTCAATCTCAAAAATATTATTTTCAATATCAAAATATATGGAATAATTGTGACCATCACTGTCTTGAACTAAAAAAGAAGTATCATCAGAGAGGAAACTCGGAATGCCTATGACATGGAATAAATGATCAATATTATCGCAAGAGGGGCTCTCACTATCCTCCCAACTATGAGTGTTTTTATCTATAAGGGGGTTTTCACTTCCATTAGTATTTCCAATAGGACCAA